ATATAATAAATATATAAAGCAACGGAGCCATCATAGTATTTTTGAATTCCTCCGAAAGGAAGGGTGGTAAGTTGATCATTTACCGATCGGGGTCTGATCGATCCTATTTTTTTCTTTATTTGATGGAAGGTAAGGGTCAATTTTATTGTAGAGCCGTATGCAATGCATAATGCCCGTACGGTTGTTCGATTCTATCTTTTTTTCTTGTTATTCTTTTCTCTTTCTTTTATCTTCCCCTCATCATGAAAAATAGAGAAACCTTTTCTTATCTTATATCATCAGGGTAATGATCCATCAACCTGCTGGTTCTTTTTCTGAAGTAGCAACGGGAGAATTCATCCTGGAAGTGGGAGAACTGCTGAAACTACGCGAAACCCTGACAAGGGTTTATGTACAAAGAACGGGTAAACCCTTATGGGTTGTATCCGAAGACATGGAAAGAGATGTTTTTATGTCAGCAACAGAGGCCCAAGCTTATGGAATTGTTGATCTTGTAGCGGTTGAATGACAATAGCTGGATTTCACGTCAATTCTGAAATGAACCCTGCCGAGTTTAAAGTTTAAAAAGTTTCATATGAATATTCTATTCTATTGAAATTGAATAAAAGTAATTCATAATCATCCGGTTAGGATCGATCTAAACCAGCCCATTATGTATATGATTCAACATGCCAACGATTAAACAACTTATTAGAAATACAAGACAGCCAATTAGAAATGTCACAAAATCCCCCGCGCTTCGGGGATGCCCTCAGCGTCGAGGAACATGTACTAGGGTGTATGTGCGACTCGTTCAGATCATGAACTAGAACAAAGGAAAGAGAACAGAGAACAATGTTCGAATATCAATGATCAAATAGGATATAACGGAAAAACAAACTACATTTCCTATCTAAAAATCGATGATATCCCTTTTCTTGTGTATGAAATTTATGGTTTCCGTTGGTGTAAATCCACTCACCTCAATTCAAGATGAGAAGCAATTCTCCATTGGTAGCAAATGGTTATCCATTAAGCGGAGGAAATCTTAGTTAACATAGACCCCTCTTGCAAGAACGGACTAACAGGGTCAGCTGCCCAGCCAACCTTCATAATTAAATACCGTTACTGTATAGGTAGAGCTCGTTGTGAAAGACCTATTACTGGATAATTCATGGGTAGAGCCGAAGAATGTGAACTATACAAGTTAGCAATAACATTGATTAAATGAAGTAAAGGCTCCGGTGTATAGAGAAGACCTCACCGTTTAAGAAGTAACCATAGAAACGATGGAATCCACTATTTCTTTATCATTACTTTTATTTTTTAATACCTAGTATAGTACAATTTCGTATTTCGAGGTGAAATGCCTAGAAAAAATAAAAATTGTGGTTGGGAAGGTTATAGTAGCCAAAGCCATTGGAATTATTAGTTTATACATTGGAAAAATCCGTTTTGTTATTAATATACTAGGAAAGGGGCAAAAGAATAACTGAAAGAAAGGAAATCTATTAGTTATTCGTTAAAGTTTCATTTATTCAATGACCAGAATTAGACGGGGATATATCGCTCGGAGACGTAGAACAAAAATTCGTTTATTTGCATCAAGTTTTCGGGGGGCTCATTCAAGACTTACTCGAACTATTACTCAACAAAAAATAAGAGCTTTGGTTTCGGCTCATCGGGATAGGGATAGACAAAAAATAAATTTTCGTCGTTTGTGGATCACTCGAATAAATGCAGCAATTCGCGAAAAGGGGGTATGCTATAGTTATAGTAGATTAATAAATGATTTGTACAAGAGACAGTTGCTTCTTAATCGTAAAATACTTGCACAAATAGCTATATCAAATAGGAATTGTCTTTATACGATTTCCAATGAGATCATAAAAGAAGTAAGTTGGAAGGAATCCACCGGTTAAACGGAGTTGCCCGGAGAATGAACTCCGGGAAGGTCGAATAAAAATGAATAGAATTATGATAAAATATGAGAAAGTAGTCAAAATAAATATGAATCAACACGTTCAATAAAAAAAAATTGATTCTTCCCAGATTATTTTTTTTTTTTTTTTTTCTTACGACACGAGAATTCAATCCGGATTCTTGGATTTTTCCAACAAAATATCAATCCGCGTTTGAGTTCGGATGGGGGTTTGACTTCAAGTGAATAAAGAGTAAACCTATCTTTTTCTGGCTCTAAGACTAGGAGTTCTGGTGGTCGACTCGGTTCTTTCAAATTGTTTCTCATTATTAAGAAAAGGTAACAAAGATAAAATACGAGCTTGTTTTATAGCAATAGTAATTAATCGTTGTTGTTTCAAGGTCAATCTATTTACTCGTCTAGATAATATTTTTCCCTGTTCACTAATAAATCGACTAATTAAACTCATGTTTTTATAATCAATTCGATCCCCCGATTGGATCGGGGGCAAACGCTTACGAAAAGATCGCTTGGATTTAAGAAAAGTTCGCTTGGATTTATCCATGGTTTGGTTAGTTTATTTCTTATCCCTAAAATCCT